AAATACAAGATTTTTTATTTATTTTTCGTATATTTTCACTCACATTGTGGTGGTGGGGAGTCTTATTTTCCCCATCGACCTTTACAATAATGAAAAATTTTTATCTTTCTCGAGAAGGGCAGATATAATATTTTTCGTTAAAATTAATGAATTGTTGAAACTAATTGATTCCATGTTAAAAAATTTTTATTTTTGATAACTTTCTGACTTCTTAATTTAATAACTTTCTGACTTCTTAATTTATCGGAATTACTATATGGATTTCCGATATATCTCCAATTTTCAGCCCACTCAATAAAAGAACTTAATTGTTGAGATATTATGTACAAATAAGGTGTCAATTTATGGCTATTTTGGATTCATTGATAAAATTTATTTTTTGTTTCAAATTTATGAAATCAGATAAACGAGAAATAATTAAGTATCAATATGAAAACATTTTTTTTTCTATGGAGAGAATTCTCTAGTTGCAAAAGTTGGATTTTAGACTAGGATAAACTACGTCAAAGCCCTAAGATAAATAAACCGGACACCCTAAGAAACTAATGAACCTTGAAATTTACTTTTGAACTCATTTTTTTTATCAATTTTAATCTTTACTAAAAAAACTTATTTGATTGAATTGACTTGTTCAATCTCGACGATTGAATATAAATAGGCTATTATGAGTTCGAGCAAGCCGCTATGGTGAAATCGGTAGACACGCTGCTCTTAGGAAGCAGTGCTAGAGCATCTCGGTTCGAGTCCGAGTGGCGGCATGCCATCTTATAAAAGAGATCCAATAGATCCTATAATATAATATAATAAAAAAATAGATCCAATAGATCCTATAATAAAAATAAATTAAATTACCTATTTATATTTCTTAATTAATCTAGGGGATTCCCTCCCTTTTTTTCATTTTTATGATATTTTCAACTTTAGAGCATATATTAACTCATATTTCCTTTTCGATTGTTTCAATTGTAATTACAATTCATTTGATAACCTTATTGGGCAATGAAATCATAAAACCATATGATTCGTCAGAAAAGGGGATGATAGCTACTTTTTTATGTCTAACAGGATTATTAATCACTCGTTGGATTTATTCGGGCCATTTCCCACTAAGTGATTTATATGAATCATTAATCTTTCTTTCATGGAGTTTCTCCCTTATTCATATAGTCCCTTATTTAAAAATAAGAAAAAATTATTTAACCACAATAACTGCCTCAAGTACTATTTTTACCCAAGGCTTTGCTACTTCGGGTCTTTTAACTGAAATACATAAACCCACAATATTAGTACCCGCTCTACAATCGGAGTGGTTAATAATGCACGTAAGTATGATGATATTGAGCTATGCGGCTCTTCTTTGTGGATCATTATTATCAGTAGCACTTCTAGTCATTACATTTAGAAATATTTTTTATAGTTATAAAAGTAATAATTTATTACAATTAAATCATTCATTTTCATTTGGTGAAATCCAATACAAGAATGAAAGAAACAATATTTTTAAAAAAACTTCTTTTTTTTCTGCTAAGAATTATTACAAGGCCCAATTAATTCAACAATTAGATTATTGGAGTTATCGTGTGATTAGCCTAGGATTTATCTTTTTAACCATAGGTATTCTTTCAGGAGCAGTATGGGCTAATGAAGCATGGGGATCATATTGGAGTTGGGATCCAAAGGAAACTTGGGCCTTTATTACTTGGATCGTATTCGCAATTTATTTGCATACTCGAACAAATAAAAATTTGCAGGGGGCAAATTCCGCAATTGTGGCGACTCTAGGCTTTCTTATAATTTGGATATGCTATTTTGGGGTCAATCTATTAGGAATAGGGCTACATAGTTATGGTTCATTTACGTTAACCTCTAGTTAAATTCAAGAAAAGTTCTTACGAATACAAACAGAGTTGAATACGGTGTGTATAAAAACCCTTGTGTCAACCGGCGAGAACCATGTGAATCAAGGAGTGTAGTGATTCACGCGGTTCTCGCGAAGGCCAAGTATATTGGGTTCAAATTCATATTTTGTTTTTACTTTATTAAGAGAATAAAAATCCTTCTTTTTTTTTTCATTAGCCAACCAACTCTTAAAAATCATAGGAGTTTTTTTATTTAAGAAAACTATCTATAAAAATAATTAGATAGAATACCTTCAACCTTGTCAACTGATAGTGAAAGAACAAAATCGGGATACATACCAATACCTATTACAGGTAGAAAAATGGAGATCGAAACAAATAACTCGCGCGGTCCAGAATCAAAAACAGAAGAGTTTGGAGTATTAAATAACTTGTATCCATAGAACATCTGGCGTGACATAGATAATGAATAAATAGGAGTTAATATCATTCCAATTGCCATTACAAAAGTGATGGCAATTTTGGGCATTAAAAGGTATTTTTGGCTGGTAATTATTCCCAAAAAGACTATAACTTCTGCAACAAAACCACTCATACCCGGTAATGCAAGGGAAGCCATCGAAAAGCTACTGAACATCGTA